CATAATTTATTTATAGACTCCGTATTTTATCAATTAAGATTAATCAATCCGATTTTGGAGTTAATTTGGATAGTGATAGAAAAAGACGCTACCAAATAGTTTACTACGAAGATTCTGTTGATTAATTTATAGCTTTAATGGATACGCCATTTCCTACGTCATTTGCTTAGTATTGCAGTATACTAGACTGGGGTGTAAGACAGCGCATATGTCCATCTGGTTGCTTGCATATAACATCAATATATACCGATGCCGGACAGAAGAAAAAATGAAAAATATGATTGATAGAACAAGATAATATATAGGAAACTCAAAATTTTAAATCATGGATACATATATATCCTTAACATACTCAAGCGGCTTCCATTATTGGTATCAAACCAATAGCGATTCATACAAGCTAAATCTTCTAATCGATAATTAGGCCAAAAAAAGAACTTTAATTTCATTAATTCATTTTTTTTTCTGTCAAAATGTTTACTTTCATCCAAAAATTGACTACAGTTTTTTATCTTGTTTTCCTTGCAAAATACTGTATTTCTATGCACACCATTCCTAGTCTTTAAATTCAAATTGAAAGAAATTAGAATTCTCAATTCTCTACGACGTCTAGACGATAAAATTTTTTCAGGAACAAGCAAATCATAATTCTTTTTGTCTCTATTTAGAGTTTTTCTTTTATGTCTTGGAATGGATTCATCAAAATTATTCTTAGCAACATTTTTTGGTTTTCGGTATCTTTGATTACTTTGGTGCTTATTTTTATGAACCAATGAAATACCTATGATTTGATACATAAAAAACTGTCCGTCATTTTTTACAGATAGACGGGCACGTTCCATAATTAATATTCTATTTTTTATTAATTCTGTAAGATCCAAACGCTCAATCATTATATCCAGATTCATTTCTTTCCTTTTAATATTGGATAGAACAATTTTTCTTACTTTTATCAGGTTAAGCAGGAGACCGTATGCCGGGATATTATCTATCATTTTTTGATTCAATTTATTCACACGTCCATTCCATTGTAATTGCAAGGGAAAATCTCCTTTAAGGACGATTCTTAGTTTTCGGATCGGTTGTAAAAAAGATTCTTCAATATTGTTTTGATTCTTTAATTTAAAATATTGTTTTGAATTTGATGGGCTAAAATTTAAAAAATACTCATCCTTTTCTTGCTTTCCAACTTCTTTTCCAAAAAAATACTCATCCTTTTCTTGCTTTCCAAAAAAATCCTCATCCTCCTCTTCCTTTACATCCTCATCCTCTTCTTCCTTTACATTGATATTTTTATTTTCACTAAAATTTGGATTTATATTCAAATTAAAAAGAAGTAATTTGCTTGGGATAAACCAAGGTTTCTTTTTATATTTATCATAAAGTATCACAAACTCTGGAAAGAAAACAACTTTCGGAGTCGATGTGAATCGATTTAAGATTAAGATTTTTTCATTCATTCCCATCCAATCAAAAAACATTACCATCCAATCAAAAAAGACCCTTTTGTATTTGTAATTGATTTCGGAATTTGAATGAATCGGAAGATAAAAAAGACCATTATTATGAATTTTATCCATTTTTTGGTCCTTATTCGGTTTAGGTTCAGCCTTAATATTTTTTTTTATTTTACAAACCAAATATTTTCTATCTGGATTTTTTTCCATATATATAATATAACTATAACTTTTTCCTAGATAATTATTGATAGGAATATTATTGAGTATGTTAAAAAATTTTTCTTTATTTCTGGTGGAATTTTCTTGGTTCTTATTTGTTTCTAATGATGATCTATAAATATAGGAGTTCTTCTTAGTTTCAGAATGAATATATTTATATGATAAAAGATCATATCTATAGTTTTTTTGAAAATTCTCCTCTTTATTTGCTAATAAATATACTTTCGAATTTTGTTTTTTTTTGTAATCAACTAATTGGTCTTTTTCATAGGAATACCATTTGTTTAAATCTTTATTTTGAGACGTATGGGATTGATTGATTCCATTTCTCCATTTTTGTGGGACTAATCTAGACCATGTAATCTGAGATAAATCGTATTGATAATCACCTCTTAACCAGTTTTTCCATGGATTCATTCCATAATTTGGAAGTTTCTTATGTCTTAATTCGGAATGAAATATTCCTTGTCTTCCAAAAAAATCCTTTATTTCAGTCTTAATAAAAAAAGACGGTCGATTATATTGAAGAATAGATCTTAACTTATTGAAGTTAATAACTTGGCTTTGTGATAATTTAAAAAATACATAGTTTTGTGACAAGTAAGATAAGTCAATATGGGGCTTCCCCTTACTATTTCTAAGATTATCAAAAGCCCTTTTTATAGTCATAGGCGAAATAAAGTCAATTTTATTTTGTTTTGTTTTATTAATGCTTTCTTGATTTGTTTCATTATTGTAAATGTATTTATCAATAATTTTTTTTGTTGATGCGATAAAAAGTTGTAGAGCGATTCTGCGCATATTAATGATACATAGAAAGA